AATCTCATAAAGATCCTTATGCCCTTGTCCTGTAAATGGACCTTTATGAGCTTCTAGAATGTCTTTAAGGCTATGACCAATGCCCCAGTTAGTCTTGTACATATGACCAGCAATCAGGAAAATGATGGCAATAGCTAAATGATGGTGTGCAGTATCACTTAACCATAGACTCCCTGTTATTGGATCTAAGCCTCCACGAAAAGTAAGAAAGTCCCCATATTTTGACCAATTCAAGGTGAAAAAGGGGGTTGCTCCCTCGTTAAAACTTGGATAAAGTTGAGCCAAAAGATCTTGATTCAAGAGAAATTCATGAGGAAGTGGTATCTCTTTAGCATCAACCCCAGCATCGAGAAATTTGTTAATCGGTAAAGATACATGAATTTGGTGTCCCGCCCAAGAAAGAGACCCAAGTCCTAGTAACCCTGCTAAGTGATGATTCAACATAGATTCTACATCTTGGAACCAAGCCAATTTTGGCGCAGCTTTATGATAATGGAACCAACCGGCAAAAAGCATTATGGAGGCAAAAATCAATGCACCAATTGCGGTACAATAGAGTTGTAATTCACTAATTATTCCAGATGCTCGCCAAAGTTGAAAAAAGCCAGAGGTTATTTGTATTCCTCGGAAACCCCCTCCCACATCACCATTCAATATTTCTTGACCTACTATTGGCCAGACTACCTGTGCACTAGGTCCAATATGAGTAGGATCACTTAGCCATGCTTCATAATTGGAAAAACGGGCACCATGGAAGTACATACCACTCAACCAAAGAAAAATAATGGAGAGTTGACCGAAATGAGCACTAAATACTTTTCGGGAGATCTCCTCCAAATCGCTGGTATGACTATCGAAATCGTGAGCATCAGCATGTAGATTCCAGATCCAAGTGGTAGTATCAGGACCCTTAGCTATTGTTCTTGAGAAATGACCAGGTTTGGCCCATTGCTCAAAAGATGTTTTTACAGGATCTCTATTCACAAGAATTTTCACTTCTGGTTCCGGCGAACGAATAATCATTAAGTCCTCCTCTTTCCGGACAACACATACAAAGAGACCTGCCAAGAGTCAAGTTTTTAGTGAACTTCTAAAAGATGGATTTTTGATTAGTTCTTTATCTATCTATCATCCATCTATTTCTTAAGTTATTTACTAAACTAGATAGTTATTCACTAGAGCAATTATGATATTGAGTCAATCCGAGGCAAGTGTTCGAATCTATTATGACATAAGCATTAGGTGCCCAACGGACTTTTTTTATCTTGGAAAATATTTTCTCGGTATTACGAATAGAATATTTTTTGTCTAATATAGTTTTATATGTTAGGGATGATGCCATTTCGAAATTTTTAATAATATTTCTTTATAAGCAGGATCAAACTTGTTTAGTATATATTTGAGGCTATCAAAAAATAGTTTATATAGATCTAGTTTCATACAACATAATATCTTTTTTTGTACATAAAAAAAAGAAAGTAAAACTCAAAAGATATCCCATTATTCATTAGAATAGAAGATAGATAAGATCATTCTGAATATCTTTACTTGTTTTTTTAAACTTAGTTTACCATTAAAAGTTAATCACTTTAATTAGTTCTAGTCTATTTTTAATTTATAAATATTATATATATTACTTAGTGATATTCATAGTATTATTTAGTTACTGAATATCTCATATTGCATAGAAATAGAGTTCTTCCTTAAATAGATTGAATATGGACTCATTTGGATTTCATAATAATTATTCAAAACACATAAAAAAAATGACTGGGAATTTAATACTCTTAGTGTAACCTTTCTATTACAAATTCGAATTTGTCCATCCCTTCTTTCTCCTATGTTTAAATCGTGCTCTATCTTCCTATTTTTTTCTATATAGCATATTCGAGCAATGTTATGAAAAGCGTCCATTGTCTAACGGAAAGGACAGAGCTCTTCTAAACCTTTGGTATAGGTTCAAATCCTATTGGAGGCAATTTTTTTTCATCGAGTATTCTTCTTACTATATTAAGATTAAGAACCCTGTTAAATTTAAATAAATAAATTTTCCCTTTTTGAATATTGAATACTTAATATTCAAAAAAGGAAAATTCGATTTTGAAATAGATTTACACAAAATCACTCAGATCACTCTTTTATTTCATTTTCCTTTTTGAACTTTGCTACGCGGTCGATAATACCATAATCTTGAGCTTCTGTTGCCGACATAAGAGAGTATCTTTCCAGATCCTTTTGTATAACATCCACAGTATTTCCTGCATAAATATCCGCAATTGTATTACGAAGTTCAAACATATCTTCTATTTCCATCATTAATACATCTATATTTGTATTTTTGCTAATACGGGCACTTCTAGGCTGGTGAATCAAAATCCTGGCGTTAGGGTATGCTACCCATCTAGTAATTGTTCCTCCGGCCAGGATCAAAGATGCCCCTCCCTGCTAATCTCATAGCTATTGGACACACATCAAATTCTTGATTAGATCTTTTTAATCAATTTTATTTCTTTATTTAATGGGTTTCTTTTTATTTTCTAGGTCGATTCAAAAAAACTGTAACAAAGGGATTGATTGATCATTCGAATGATCAAAAAGTATCCATTTATTCTCCAATAATGCAATCTTCCCGTTGCGTATTGATACTTATCGGGTATAGAATAGATCTGCTTCTCTTTGTTCTTACAAACAAAGTTATTCCCTTATTTTGATTTTCAATGAGATGAAATCAAAATGAACCCACAGAATCTACTGAAAAAGAGTTTTAGGTTAGGTACACAGTATATAGTCTTGTTACTTTAATGCGATAAAATAAGGTGATATAGTTTCTATTTTTCTTTGATAAAGGGGTGTTTCCATGGGTTTACCTTGGTATCGTGTTCATACTGTCGTATTGAATGATCCCGGTCGATTACTTTCTGTTCATATAATGCATACAGCTCTAGTTGCTGGTTGGGCCGGTTCGATGGCTTTATACGAATTAGCGGTTTTTGATCCCTCTGATCCTGTTCTTGATCCAATGTGGAGACAGGGTATGTTCGTTATACCTTTCATGACTCGTTTAGGAATAACCAATTCATGGGGCGGTTGGAATATTTCAGGAGGAACTGTAACCAATCCAGGTATTTGGAGTTATGAAGGTGTTGCAGCGGCACATATAGTGTTTTCCGGTTTGTGCTTCTTGGCAGCTATCTGGCATTGGGTATATTGGGATTTAGAAGTATTCTGTGATGAACGTACAGGAAAACCTTCGTTGGATTTGCCCAAGATTTTTGGAATTCATTTATTTCTCTCAGGTGTAGCTTGCTTTGGCTTTGGCGCATTCCATGTAACAGGTTTGTACGGTCCTGGAATATGGGTGTCCGATCCTTATGGACTAACTGGAAAAGTACAAGCTGTCAATCCAGCTTGGGGTGTGGATGGTTTTGATCCTTTTATTCCAGGAGGAATAGCCTCTCATCATATTGCTGCAGGCACATTAGGTATATTAGCAGGTTTATTCCATCTGAGTGTCCGTCCGCCTCAACGTCTATACAAAGGATTACGCATGGGCAATATTGAAACTGTACTTTCCAGTAGTATTGCTGCTGTCTTTTTTGCAGCTTTTGTTGTTGCAGGAACTATGTGGTATGGTTCAGCAACTACCCCAATCGAATTATTTGGTCCTACTCGTTATCAATGGGACCAGGGATACTTTCAACAAGAAATATATCGAAGAGTTAGCGCTGGGCTAGCCGAAAATCTAAGTTTATCGGAAGCTTGGTCTAAAATTCCTGATAAATTAGCTTTTTATGATTACATTGGTAATAATCCGGCAAAAGGGGGATTATTTAGAGCAGGTTCAATGGATAACGGAGATGGAATAGCGGTTGGATGGTTAGGACACCCCCTTTTTAGAGATAAAGAAGGTCGGGAGCTTTTTGTACGTCGTATGCCTACCTTTTTTGAAACATTTCCGGTAGTTTTGGTAGATGAAGACGGGATTGTTAGAGCCGATGTTCCTTTTAGAAGGGCAGAATCTAAATATAGTGTTGAACAAGTAGGTGTAACTGTTGAGTTCTATGGTGGTGAACTTAATGGAGTAACTTATTCAGATCCTGCTACTGTTAAAAAATATGCTAGACGTGCCCAATTAGGTGAGATTTTTGAATTAGATCGAGCTACTTTGAAATCTGACGGTGTTTTTCGTAGTAGTCCAAGGGGTTGGTTTACTTTTGGACATGCTACATTCGCTTTGCTTTTCTTTTTTGGACACATTTGGCATGGCGCTAGAACCTTATTCAGAGATGTTTTTGCTGGTATTGATCCAGATTTGGATGCTCAAGTGGAATTTGGAACATTCCAAAAAGTTGGAGATCCAACTACAAAGAGACAAACTGTCTGATAGAGCATTTAGAGCATTTTTTTGGTTGATATATTGATTTCTTCCCTCTTTTTTTGTTCATCGGGTACAAGAAAAAAGAATCTTGATTTGAATCATCATCTTCTCTTTGATTCTTTTTATATGATAAATGATCTCAAGTGAATAGGTGTGGAAGCTATAATTGTAAACTACAATCGAATCTATGGAAGCTTTGGTTTATACATTCCTTTTAGTCTCGATTTTAGGGATAATCTTTTTCGCTATCTTTTTTCGAGAACCACCTAAGGTTCCAACTAAAATAAAAAAATGAAATAAATCTTGAAACAATTTAATTGAATTGAAGTAATGAGTCTACCAATAAGGGAAGCTCATTACTTCAATTACTTCAACTAATCCCCATGTTCTTCGAATGGATCTCTTAGTTGTTGAGAGGGTTGCCCAAAAGCGGTATATAAGGCGTACCCAGTAAAGCTTACAAGTAAACCAGATATAAAGATCGCTACTAAGGTTGCTGTTTCCATTTTTTAATAATTTCCAGAATGGATCTACTATACGATATAAGATCATTTATTTAGAAATACAACAGAATAGTATACAAAGTCAACAGATCTTAACCAATCATTATTTAATAGAATACAATTTATGGCTACACAAACCGTTGAAGATAGTTCTAGATCTGGATCAAGACGAACTCCTGTCGGGGATTTATTGAAACCCTTAAATTCAGAATATGGTAAAGTAGCTCCGGGCTGGGGTACTACACCACTTATGGGAGTTGCAATGGCTTTATTTGCTGTATTCCTATGTATTCTTTTGGAAATTTATAACTCTTCTGTTTTATTGGATGGGATTACTAGGAATTAGGTTTTATGAGGTTTTGATCTTTCCAGTAAAGAAAAAATTACTACTAATGCTAAAATCTTGATTTCTAAAGAAAAGATTTTGGTAGTTCGATCGTGGACTTTTTTTGTTTCGGTATTTTTGGAAAATGAGTGTGTGACTTGTTATAATTGATCCTATGAATAATAATAGAATGAATGGGGATCTCTAACAAGATAATTAATTCTACCTCGTCAGACATTTATTCTAGTATCTGGAGCACGAAATAAATAGAATAGACCAAGAAAAGAAAAAATTGAACTATGATTCATACCTATTATTCAGTCAGACCTCGTAACCGGACTCAAAAAAACGGGAATATATTAACTAGAAATATATATTTTCAAAATATCTATTTTTTAAATCAAACGAATTATACTTCATTCATATTTTTATTTGGCAACTCTTTCTGTCAATTTTGTTGAGTCAAGTCATTGGATCTATAAAAAATGATAAATAAAAGGATTCTTACTCAGAGATCCTTTAAGTTTAGCTTAAAAATAAATCATCGTGGTTCTAGTATAAATCTGAGGTTTCTAAGTGATTCACAGGGTCTCAACAAGAAAATTCCTATCAATTAGTAAAAAAGAAGAAGTATAATTTATGCACAGAAAACAATAAATCCAATAAACAATAAAAATTCAAAATAGGAAGGAGAAAATTCAAGAGGCCTGTAACCATCAACATAAAAAAAAAGAAATGAGCCAACTTGATATTTTTTGGCATTATAATAACAAAGATCAAATTACGGATTTTCTTACTTCATATGTTCATTCAAATCAATCAAGTGGTTAAGAAGTTTTAACCTATAAAATATCCGTTGAAATCAGTATTTTGGTCTTTCAGCTTGAGCCGTATGAAATGAAATTTTCATATACGGTTCTCAGAGGGGGAGTCATCTATCCGAGTTACCTATCTCAATAAAGTATATGATTGGTTTGAGGAACGTCTTGAGATTCAGGCGATTGCAGATGATATAACCAGTAAATATGTGCCTCCTCATGTCAATATATTTTATTGTTTAGGGGGGATCACACTTACTTGTTTTCTAGTACAAGTAGCTACAGGTTTTGCTATGACTTTTTACTATCGTCCTACTGTTACAGAAGCTTTCTCTTCTGTTCAATATATAATGACTGAGGCCAACTTTGGCTGGTTAATCCGATCCGTTCATCGATGGTCAGCAAGTATGATGGTTCTAATGATGATTCTACACGTATTTCGTGTGTATCTCACTGGTGGGTTTAAAAAACCCCGCGAATTAACTTGGGTTACAGGTGTGGTTTTGGCTGTATTAACGGCATCTTTTGGTGTAACTGGCTATTCCTTACCTTGGGATCAAATTGGTTATTGGGCAGTAAAAATCGTTACTGGTGTACCTGAGGCTATTCCACTAATAGGATCCCCTTTAGTGGAGTTATTACGTGGAAGTGCTAGTGTCGGCCAATCCACTTTAACTCGTTTTTACAGTTTACATACTTTTGTATTGCCTCTTCTTACTGCTGTATTTATGTTGATGCACTTTCTAATGATACGTAAACAAGGTATTTCGGGCCCTTTATAGAGAAAACATAAAATAGATTGATTATATATTCATATTGGGAAGGACAAAACTATTTTATTGCTATAAATATGGTTTTTTTAAGAATCACACATTTTATTTGGATACTTCTCTTCAACCAATGAGTCTTTTATTCTGTATTTGATACGACTAGTTGAAGTGAATCTTGCAAAGAAAGGATGGATTATGGGAGTGTGTGACTTGAACTATTAATTTGGCCATGCGGATACATTATTTTATCCGCCACGTTGTAAATCACGACCAAATGTGTCTCCGGATCCAGCCAAGACCCACGTAAGCCCTTTACGTAGTAGAGGGATAGGCCGGTTCGTTTAAAGAGAATATTCTCTATGATCATACCTGAATAATGTCATCTATAAAAAGGCTTTGTAAGGTCCGTAGAATAGAGTGAGATGATATGGCATGATTCAGTTTTATGTCTATTCCACTTACTGAATTTCATCTACTCCACTTAATTGTTTTTTAGTTTTTAGTATAGAAATGCATTCATTTCCTTTGCATTGATTCCTATCTATGATACTATCGGAGTGAAAGAAGGGATCTAAGGAAGAATATAGGTTCTATTTTTTTTAGTAACAAGTAAATACTTTATATGGATATGGAAAAAATCGAAATATTTTATCGATAAAAACCAATCAGAAGACATGAGACAATCCAAAAAGCGCTTGATCATGAT